GAAGAAAGGAAGGATCCCAAAGAATCGATCTTTCTTTTAGTTGTTGAATCTCTCTTTGATTGATCAATGTGTGATATTCCGAATCCTCATTACTAATGGAATCAAAAGGATCTCTGGATTGATCCGAAGATCCTTTCAATTGGCTAGAATCCCTCTTTTTTCCGATCCGGTTCCTCCACCACCGCGAACCCCAGTTAGATTCAGGCATGATACACTTTTTAGTTGTTGGGAGAACCCAAGTACTCTCTTTCGGATCCATGAAACAACTCTCAGAGATCTTTTTCCCTTTTGGAAGATACAGGAGCGAAACAATCAACCTAGTGATATTGGAAGACCCAAAAGATTCTTCCAATGTATCATTTCTGGGTCCAATGGAATTCATAGGTATAGGAAGAAGCCCCCTCAAATAGAGATTTTTTCTTTCGACCATATTTCGAGTGTTAATACGATATATAAGGACCGCTACTGCAAGCAGTACTACACCTTTGATCATCATGAAATATCGATTGCTTGTTGAACCCTGTGAATCGCGTGAAAGTAGGATACTCCAAATTCGGGGATCAAAGAGTTTCATAAAACGTTCTTGGTGGAAAAAAATGTAAGTGAAAGATCTCACGGAATTGAATTTGGTCCACGAATCTAATAAATAGTGAGAATTCTTGATCTCTCTCAATACCTCTCTCAATTCGAAGATCCAGTGTTGTAATGGATGTCGTGTCACTGCGTCCTCTTTCATATTGATTGACTCCTCCTAAGGATTTTATTTAAATTGAATTTGTTTATTTACGATGTACCACGATCCCCGTTCGGCGGAACGGTTAAAGCGCCCAACTCTTAATTGGCGTATATGAGGGTTCGATTCCTGCTGGATGCACGCCAACGGGAACGTTCAATACGTCTATTGGAATTTGGTTATTTACGATGTACCACGATCCCCGTTCCGCATCCATGGCTGAATGGTTAAAGCGCCCAACTCATAATTGGCGTATGTGCGGGTTCAAGTCCTGCTGGATGCACGCCAACAATACGTCTATTGGAATTTGGTTATTTACGATGTACCACGATCCCCCTTTCGCATCCATGGCTGAATGGTAAAGCGCCCAACTCTTAATTGGCGTATGTGCGGGTTCGAGCCCTGCTGGATGCACGCCAACGGGAACGTTCAATACGTCTGTTGGAATTGGCTCTGTATCAATGAAATCTCATCATCCAGACATAATGAATTGGTATGGTATATTCATACCATAACATATGAACAGAGCAAGAAATCGAATTCTTATCGATACTGGAACTCATACGGAGGAAAATCCATTTATGGATTCGATTATTTTATTTATATATTTATTATATTAGATTAGATTAGGCTAATAACTAAATACGGAGGAAAATCCATTTATGGATTCGATTATTTTATTTATATATATTTAGATTAGGCTAATAACTAAATAAGGAGGAAAATCTATTTATGGATATGGATGGAATCAAATATGCAGTATTTACAGACAAAAGTATTAGGTTATTGGGGAACAATCAATATACTTCTAATGTCGAATCAGGATCAACTAGGACAGAAATAAAGCATTGGGTCGAACTATTCTTTGGTGTCAAGGTAATAGCTATGAATAGTCATCGACTCCCCGGAAAGGGTAGAAGAATGGGACCCACTATGGGACATACAATGCATTACAGACGTATGATCATTACGCTTCAACCGGGTTATTCTATTCCACCTCTTAGAAAGAAAAGAACTTAAAAAAAAAAAAGAAAAAATAACATAAAATTAAAATAAAGCATCACTTAATAACTACTATACTTAATAA